ACATCAATTATAAGTGTAGTAAGAGTCAGAAGTTTTGGATAATTACTCCGGATCCATTTTTATTCTACCTCTCTTCCTGATTAGGAATAAGCATCCCTCTCTTTAAAAGTATTGACAAGAGAAAAAAGAGTTTCTTTCTCTTAAAGAAAAATCAATAAGAAATCTCAAATCAAATAGAAATTTAAGAATATAGAATCAAACTATTGACCGAGAACCCCCCTTTTTTACTAGGAATCCCTGTTTGTTGGATAAGATTGGTTAAAGTTACGAACTCATAATAAATTCTTTTCTATCTTTTCTTTCAAAAAAGCAAAAAGGTGTTTTGAAAGAAAAGATAGAAAAGAAGATAAGGATAGGAGAAGAAGAATACAATTTCTACATTCCTTATTCCTTGCACTTATTTCTTATTAAGTACTTCATATTTTATCTAATAGATAGACTTATTATAAGATATCTTTATAATTATAATAGGTACAAATATGAAATCGAGGTACCCATTCTATGATAAATTTGAACTTTCCCTCTATTTTTGTTCCTTTAGTGGGCCTAGTCTTTCCGGCAATTGCAATGGCTTCTTTATCTCTTTATGTCCAAAGAAATAAGATTGTCTAAATACGATGGGACCAAATCTCGTCACAACACTGGATCATCATACAGATACTTTTTTTAATGTAATATGGCAGGATATAAAATTTGTGGCCTTTCCGAAAACAAACGGAAGGGTTGTTATATATGCGGATGCATAATATACGCATTAATGCATATATATGCGGTTATAGCTTAATAAATGAACTAATGAAATTCAAATGATCAGCAAATCTTTTTTGAAAATCATTGAAATAGAAACTCAATGTATCTAACCAATTATTCCTAATGGGTCACCACTAGTTGATGAAAGTTAGTTTGGGATCAAGCAAGAAAAGTGAAGTCAAATCCATTTGGGTTATTCTCTCAATTCCAATCAAATGCAACTGGATCTAGTATAGTATGAACTGGCGATCAGAACATATATGGATAGAACTTATACGGGGGTCTCAAAAAACAAGTAATTTTTGCTGGGCCTTTATCCTTTTTTTAGGTTCACTGGGATTCTTAGTGGTTGGAATTTCTAGTTATCTTGGTAGAAATCTTCTATCCATATTTTCGTCTCAGCAAATTATTTTTTTCCCACAAGGGATCGTGATGTCTTTCTATGGGATCGCGGGTCTATTCATTAGTTCTTATTTGTGGTGCACAATTTCATGGAATGTAGGTAGTGGTTATGACCGATTCGATAGAAAAGAAGGGATAATGTGCCTTTTTCGTTGGGGATTTCCTGGAATAAATCGTCGCATCTTTCTTCGTTTCTTTCTGAAAGATATCCAATCAATCAGAATGGAGGCAAGAGAGGGTCTTTTTCCTCGTCGTGTCCTTTATATGGAAATTAGGGGACAGGGAGCCATTCCCTTGACTTGTACTGATGAGAATTTGACTACACGAGAAATTGAACAAAAAGCTGCCGAATTGGCCTATTTCTTGCGCGTACCAATTGAAGTATTTTGAAATGAGCTGAGAATAAATCTCAGCATGAGAGAAGTAACTTACTAATTCTCAGTTTCAAACAACTGAAGCTTATTCAAAATGTTTATTCCAGCAAAATATGCTATATTCTATTTACTCGTTCCGTTGAGACAGCAGTCCATGTATATTATACATCTCAAAGCAGGAGGACGCATATGGAAAAATTTTCATAAAATAGAATCTCACTAATCAAATATCTGAAAAGGATCCCGGTAGGGTTCGTCTTGAAGTCCAAATAATAAATGGGTTTTTTGAGTCTTCATCGAAAGGAAGAAATGAAGATGAAATAGGTTCCAATTTGCCTAATGGAGATCTCTTAAATCTGTAAAGAATATTTACTTCTTTATTTTCATTCAAAAAGGGCCCTTCTTCTATAGTTCTATTCTCTATCCAAAGACTTCATTATTATACAAAAACAAAAATAGGAAAAGATCCATAGGTTCGATACTTTGTTCTTGTTAGAGTTATAGGCTTTTGTTATATAACTGGTGCTTCATAGAAATATCAGATAGAATCGACCAATTAAACAGGTTCATTAACAATTCACATCACAGATAAAGAATGAAAAAAAAGAAAGCATTGGCTTCCCTCCCATATCTTGTGTCTATACTCTTTTTGCCCTGGTGGGTTTCTCTATCATTTAATAAATGTCTAGAAACTTGGGTTCTTAGTTGGTGGAATACCAGGCAATCCAAAATCCTTTTGAATGATATTCAAGGGAAAAATGTTCTAGAAAAATTTATGGAATTAGAAGAACTATTTCTTTTGGACGAGATGATAAAGGAGTACTCGGAAACACATATGCAAAGACTTCGTATAGGAGAAACAATAAAATTGGTCAAAAGACACAATGAATCTCATTTCTATATCATTTCGCATTTCTCGACAAATCTAATCTGTTTCGCTATTCTAAGTGGTTATTTTGTTCTGGGTAATGAAG